ACGCAACGATGATTTTTTTCAACAAATCATAAAGACATTGGTACCTTATATTTCATTTTTGGAGCATGAGCTGGAATAGTAGGAACTTCTCTAAGACTTATTATTCGAGCCGAACTAGGACAACCAGGAAGGCTCATTGGAGATGATCAAATCTATAATGTAGTTGTAACAGCCCACGCCTTTGTAATAATTTTTTTCATAGTTATACCCATTATAATCGGGGGATTTGGAAATTGACTTGTTCCCATTATATTGGGAGCTCCGGATATAGCATTTCCTCGAATAAATAACATAAGATTTTGACTCCTACCCCCCTCTCTAACACTCCTTTTAGCCAGAGGTATAGTAGAAAGGGGAGTGGGAACCGGCTGAACAGTCTACCCACCCCTTTCCGGCGCAGTGGCTCATGCCGGTGCATCGGTAGATCTGGGTATTTTCTCATTGCATCTTGCCGGTGTGTCATCAATCCTAGGAGCCGTAAACTTTATTACAACAGTAATTAATATACGATCCTCTGGTATAACATTTGATCGAATACCTCTATTCGTTTGATCTGTTTTCATTACTGCCATCTTGCTACTCCTCTCTCTTCCTGTACTAGCCGGAGCTATTACTATACTCCTTACTGACCGTAATTTAAATACATCATTCTTTGATCCGGTAGGAGGGGGGGATCCTATCCTCTATCAGCATTTATTCTGATTCTTCGGTCACCCAGAAGTTTATATTCTTATCCTACCAGCATTCGGTATAATTTCCCACATCGTGTCCCAAGAATCCAATAAAAAGAAACCTTTCGGGGCATTAGGCATAATTTACGCCATATTGTCAATTGGACTCTTAGGGTTCATAGTATGAGCACACCACATGTTCACAGTGGGAATAGACGTAGACACTCGAGCTTACTTTACCTCAGCAACAATGATTATTGCTGTGCCGACCGGAATCAAAGTATTTAGATGACTAGGCACTTTACATGGTGCCCATTTCACACTAACTCCCTCCCTTTTATGATCATTAGGATTTATTTTCTTATTTACTGTTGGGGGATTAACTGGAATTGTCCTAGCCAATTCTTCTATTGATATTATTCTCCATGACACTTACTATGTTGTAGCTCACTTCCATTACGTTCTATCCATGGGAGCGGTATTTGGGATTTTCGCAGGAATTGCACATTGATTCCCGCTGTTCACGGGTGTAACTCTTAATCCCAAGTGATTAAGAGTTCAATTTACAGCCATGTTTATCGGAGTAAATATTACATTCTTCCCCCAACATTTCCTAGGACTAAGGGGTATACCCCGACGTTACTCGGACTATCCTGACGCCTACTCCACATGAAATGTAGTTTCGTCTATGGGCTCATCCATTTCCCTGGTCGCCGTCCTGCTATTTGTATTCATTATTTGAGAGGGGTTAGCTTCTAAACGTCCAATTCTTTTTAACTCATTTATACCCACCTCAATTGAGTGAATTCATCCATATCCCCCTGCCGATCATAGTTACATGGAGATTCCCCTTCTAACTGCATTCTAAGATGGCAGAATAATGCGCAGGATTTAAGCTCCTGACATGAAGAATTTCTTCTCTTAGGATTTAATGGCAACATGAAGACATTTAGGATTCCAAGACAGAGCCTCGCCGCTAATGGAACAATTGATTTTCTTCCATGATCACACTATAATCATTTTAATTGTGATCACCTCCTTAGTAGGCTACATAATAGCATCTTTACTCTTCAACACCCTAACTAATCGCTTTCTGTTAGAAAATCAAACGATTGAAATAATTTGAACTATTCTTCCAGCAATTATTTTGGTAATTATTGCGTTACCATCACTTCGTCTCCTCTACCTACTCGACGAAGTAAACTCCCCCAGACTTACCATTAAAACCGTAGGCCATCAATGGTATTGAAGATATGAATATTCCGATTTCGCTGAAGTAGAATTTGACTCCTATATAACACCCTCCAACGACTTAGAACAGTTCGGTTATCGTCTCCTAGATGTTGACAATCGTATAGTTATTCCCATGGGTACACAAATTCGGGTTTTAGTTACCGCAGCCGACGTCATTCATTCCTGAACAGTTCCCTCTTTAGGAGTGAAAACAGATGCCGTACCGGGCCGCCTAAATCAAGTAAGGTTTGTGGCCAGCCGACCTGGACTATTTTTCGGCCAATGCTCAGAGATCTGCGGGGCCAATCATAGATTTATGCCCATTGTAGTTGAATCCGTCTCTACTAATTCTTTCCTGTCGTGAATCGCAAGTTCAAGAGAAGATTCACCCGATGACTGATAAAAGTGTAGGTCTTTTAAACCTATCATGGTACCTTAGATACCTCAGGTGATAATTATTTAACGAAGAATTAGTTAAACCCATAACGCAAGTTTGTCAAGCTTGAGTTGTCCTAAGGACATTTTTCTATGCCACAAATAAGACCCCTTATATGATTTAATCTATTTATCATATTTTTGTTCAGATTAGCCCTGTTTACAATCTTAAATTACTTTATTTTTGCACCCCAAAAAATTGACGTTTTTCCTGAACAACCCAAACAAATCGAAAAAAATTGAAAATGATAACTAGTCTATTCTCCATTTTCGAACCCTCCTCTAGTCTTTTTTCAATTCCACTAAATTGATTATCAACCTTTATTGGAATTTTGTTTTTACCCATATCCTATTGAGCCTCGCCATCCCGATGATTAATTATCTGGTCTCAATTAATACAAACGCTCCACTCAGAATTAAAATCTCTCCTATCTAGTTCACATGTCGGAGTCACTTTAATTATAACTTCACTTTTTAGATTAATTGTTTTCAACAATTCTTTAGGTCTATTACCATACATTTTTACAAGATCTAGTCACATGGCTATAACTCTCTCGCTAGCCTTACCCATCTGAGTTACTCTAATGGTTTATGGGTGATTAAAACACACTCAACACATATTCGCTCATTTAGTCCCCCAAGGAACACCAAGAATTTTAATACCGTTCATGGTCGTAATAGAGTCGATTAGAAATCTAATCCGACCTTGAACCATAGCAATTCGATTAGCAGCCAATATAATTGCTGGTCATCTTCTCCTAACTCTCTTGAGACAATCTGGACCCCACATAACCTCGTCTACTCTACTTTATATTCTTATTATCTCTCAAATTCTCCTACTTCTTCTAGAATCAGCTGTTGCAGTTATTCAATCCTATGTATTCACCGTTCTAGGTACTCTCTACACAAGAGAAATTAACTAATGTCATCTTCTCACGGATTTCACCCCTACCACCTAGTAAATGAAAGGCCATGACCTTTAACAGGATCCATTAGAGCAATAATACTCACAACCGGTCTAGTCAAATGATTCCAGGAAACTGACATTAGACTTCTATTATTAGGAGTAATCAGGACCGTTTTAACAATAATTCAATGATGACGAGATGTCACTCGAGAAGCCACTTATCAGGGCCTTCACACGTCAGTAGTCAGAAAAGGCCTCCGATGGGGTATAATTTTATTTATTGCCTCAGAAGTCTTGTTTTTCTTTTCCTTTTTTTGAGCTTTCTTCCATAGAAGACTAGCCCCCACAGTTGAAATTGGAACCTCATGACCACCCGCAGGTATCCAGCCATTCAATCCCTTCCAAATTCCCCTGCTAAACACCACGATTTTGATTTCTTCCGGAGCAACAGTAACTTGAGCTCATCACTCCATTATGGAATCTAAACACTCGGAAGCCATTCAAAGACTCTTCTTAACAATTATCCTAGGAGCTTACTTTACTGCCCTCCAAGCATTAGAGTATTTCGAAGCTACTTTCACCATTGCAGACTCAGTTTATGGTTCTACTTTCTTTGTAGCAACTGGATTTCATGGCCCTCATGTAATCATTGGAACATTATTTTTAGGAGTTTGTCTGTATCGCCTTTACATATGTCATTTCTCGTGTAATCATCATTTTGGATTTGAAGCTGCCGCGTGATATTGGCATTTTGTTGATGTAGTTTGACTGTTCCTCTACGTCTGTATTTATTGATGAGGGGGATAAACTTTTTAGTATATAAAGTACCTCCTCCTTCCAAGTGGAAAGTCTAAATTAAATTTAGAAAAGTTAATCTTTTTAATCTTATCTATTTCTCTTGTAACTTTAATTATTTCTTTTATTCTTCTAGCAGTTGCGTCAATCATCTCAAAGAAGACAATCATTGATCGAGAAAAGATATCCCCCTTTGAATGTGGTTTTGATCCTAAAGGATCAGCACGTATTCCATTCTCCCTGAAATTCTTTCTAATTGCAGTTATTTTCCTAATTTTTGACGTAGAAATCACACTTCTGCTTCCTTTAGTCTGCACCATGAATCTATCAAATTTGATCTCATGATCCTCTACGGGACTTGTTTTTTTATGAATTCTCTTGTTAGGACTCTACCTTGAATGGCACTCCGGAGCTCTTGAATGGTCCCAATGGGGTTATAGTCAACGATGATATGTAATTTGCACTTACAAGGTGTTATATTTAACTAACCTCATAAATTAGAAAGCGAAAATTTGCTCTTAGTTTCGACCTAAGCTTTGGTTTTTATAGACCTCTAATTGAGTTTTGGTAGAAGCCAAAAAGAGGCCTATCACTGTTAATGATTTCATTGAAGTCAATCTTCCTACCAAGGAAGCATTTGTGGAATGAAAAAAGCTTCTAACTTATTTTCAAAGCGGTTCGACTCCGTTTATGCATCTTTTTTATAGTGTAATTTTTAACACATTACATTTTCAATGTAAAGATGGAGACCTTACTTCTTCTAAAAATACAAACTCCACCCGCAGGTAAATTAACCTCATTTGCAGCTTCAATGCAATATTCTAAACATAAATTATACGAGTAATAAAGCATGATTAAGAAAATAACAACTCAGAAAAATAAAGTTTTCATGAAGATTTTGAAGGTTTTATCTTGTGTCATTTCAACATATCCAGAACCCCGCATCAAAACACTATAGCCCCCCTGACCACCTAAATATTCCAACCATCCCCCGTCAAAATTTTTTTTCAGTTTTCTTCCGACTTTCAAGGTTAATCTAGACGGAAAAAATCCCGATAAATGGGGTAAAAATCACATTGAACCAACAAATCTAGAAACAGAAAAAAAATCAATAGATTTCAAATTATAATTTATATTCATAAAATTAAATATATAACCCAAAAGTCCCCCTAATAACCTAACCCCCAGAGCTAAAATTTTTAAAAAAAATCTCAAACAAATTATATATCTCTCCGGAAATAATAGTCAAGATAAAGTTGATCCCATTACTACAGCTCCCATTGCTAGCATTAATCTAGGGTTGGTCATAGTAGTAGAAGAATCCCTAATTGAAATAAAAGATCTAATATTTGGTTCTCCCCTAATGATATAGAACACGAGACGAAAAGTATAACATACAGTCAGACCAGTTGCCAAAGCATATAATAAAAAAGCAATTATATTAATATTTCTCATAAAAGCTACCTCAAGAATCAAATCTTTAGAATAAAAACCCGATATAAAGGGCATCCCGCAAAGAGCTAAATTAGATAAAGTTATAAGTGACGAAGTTAGGGGCATTCTGTAAATTAAGCTTCCCATGCGGCGAATATCCTGACATTCTTTTATCCTATGAATAATTATACCAGCACACATAAACAATAAAGCTTTAAATAAAGCATGAGTTAATAAATGAAAAAAAGCCAAATCAGGCATCCCTAAAGACAGAATTCTCATCATCACCCCCAACTGCCTAAGGGTAGAAAGAGCAATAATTTTCTTAAGGTCGTATTCGAAATTTGCCCCCAAACCAGCCATAAACATAGTAAGACAAGAAATTAATAATAAGAGAGTTGAAACGGAAGACTCTATTAGTGCAGGCCTAAATCGAATCAATAAATAAACTCCGGCTGTAACCAGTGTAGATGAATGAACCAGAGCCGATACCGGAGTGGGAGCAGCCATAGCTGCTGGTAACCAGGCTGAAAACGGAATTTGTGCTCTTTTAGTTATCCCAGCCACTATAACCAGTGCAACTATCAATCATATATTTTGATATCTGATTTCTGGTGAATACACCATAAAATTTCAACCGCCAAACTTACACATTAAACCAATTCTCATTAACACAGCTACATCACCAACCCGATTTGATAATACAGTAATTATTCCCGAATTAGAAGACTTTTCATTCTGATAATAAATAACTAAACAATAAGAAACTAGACCCAGACCATCTCAACCGAGAAGAATCCTGATTAAATTAGGTCTAACAATTATCATAATCATCGAACAAACAAAAAGAATTACTAAATATATAAAACGATTAAAATTTTTATCGTCTTTCATGTACTCGCCCCTGTAATATAAAATCATAGAAGAAATAAAAAGAACAAAACCAGAAAATATTATCGATATTCAATCGAAGATCACAGTTATAACTAAAGGACACCCATTTAAAATACAAAATTCCCACTTGATTAGAAAAGCAACATTTGAAAACAGGAGAAATAAAGCTAAACCTAATGAACAAACTGATAACACACCCAAAAACACAAACCTACTTAAATTTATAGGTATTTTAAAAATCATGATTTAAGATAAACAATTTATATTTTTGGATCCACAAACCAACGTTTTTTTTAAACTACTTAAATAGGGTATAAAAGTTAAAGCTCTAATTTTGACAATCAAAATGTTCAAGGGAAGTCGGTGAAGCAGCAAAATTAAAAATTCTCGAATCTTACCTGGACTGCAAGAGAATAACAAACTATAAAACAAACCATGTTGCCTAATTCTGTACATATAAATAGTGTATCTAGCACTTAAAAACAAAAGTATCCCTAAGCCAATTATAGTAATTTTTCTTCACCCGATCAAACTACATAAAATCTGAACTTCCCCAGCAAAATTTAAAGTAGGTGGAGCCCCTATATTTCCAATTCTAAGGAGAAATCATCAAAATCCCATTCTTGGCATAAACCTTAATAAACCCTTTCCAATTAGCATCCTACGAGTTCCGATTCGCTCATAGACCATATTAGCCAAGCAAAATAAACCAGATGAGCATAAACCATGACCTACTATAACTACGAGGGAGCCAGTCATTCCCCATCACCTTGATGTTATAAGGCCCCCAAGGACCATTCCTATATGGGCTACAGAAGAATAAGCAATTAAAGACTTAATGTCTACCTCCCGTAGACATATTAGCCTCACCAAGACTCCCCCCACAATTCCCAAACTCACTCACAGTCAAACAAATCTTTTATTAACAAAAGAAAATAAAGGTAAAATTCGAATGATTCCATAACCCCCTAGCTTTAATAAAACACCAGCAAGAATTATAGAACCAGCTACTGGAGCTTCAACGTGAGCTTTCGGCAACCAAATATGGAATAAGTACATGGGGAGTTTGACTAGAGAAGCAAATATGGAAGAAACATATCACAATATTGACTCAAAATTTAATTCTATGATTTTATAGGATATTCCGATAATTAGTCTGCCCCCAGCATTATATAACATAAAAATGCAAATTAGTAAAGGAAGCGAAGCAAACAAAGTATAAAACAGCATATATAAGCCGGCCTGAACTCGCTCGGGTTGATAACCTCAGCCTAAAATTAAAATCAAAGTTGGGATTAAACTCCTCTCAAATCTGATATAAAAAAACAAGTAATTCATGACAGAAAAAGTTAATAATAAACAAATTAAAAGAAATAAATTAACCAAAAGGAATCCTCCCCTAAAATATTCATTTTTTTTAATCTTCTGTCTTGAACAAATTATCAAACCAACGACTCGAATTCTCAACAAAATCAAAGCAAATCTCAAATAATCTATACCCATTATATATCCCAATCCACAAAGAAAAAAATCGTGACTACATTTTAAAAAAAAGACAAAAGACAAGACAAATAAAAAAAACTGAACTACCTCCCACATTCTCGCAAATATTATTAATACAGCCGTAGCAATTAAAAACTTTAACATTGTAAAGAATTAAATCTATTAAAATAATCGTTCCCGTGAGTTCGTACTACAGAAACTAAAATCGACAATCCTAAAGCCCCCTCACATGCCACTATTCCTAAAAAAAATAGCAAAAAAAAAGATTCATAACCCTGGCAAGATAATCCACAAGCCAAAACAAAAAACACCCCTAACATTACAAACTCTAATCTCAATAGTGTATTTAAAAGATGCTTTCGTTTTGAACAAAATACCCACATCCCACAAAACACCATCACACTAGGCACCAATCAATATAAAAAATTTAAAATTATCATTAGTTTTGATAGTTTATAAAAAACTTTGGTCTTGTAAACCAAAAAAGAATACTAAAATTCTCAAAGCATCAGGAAAAAAGTTCCAAACCCTATCTTTAATCCCCAAAATTAATATTTTAATTAAACTATTTCCTGATATTATCATTTTCTTCATACCTATTATTTTCTTCTTATCTATCCTATTCACCCGCTTAGTGCATCCCCTAGCAGCAGGAATTATCCTGCTTATTCAAACATCTTTGATCTCCCTATCAACTGGCCTAATTTCCTCATCATTTTGATTCTCGTATATTTTATTCTTAGTTTTTTTAGGAGGTATATTAGTCTTGTTTATCTACGTAGCCTCTCTAGCTTCAAACGAATCATTTAAAACATCCTTCTTTTACGCCGGTCTTATTTCTTTTGCATCACTTGCTTTATCCACAATCTTTTTCTTTAGGGACACCCTATTCTCCTTTCAGCCAGTCTCCATGCAACACTCTTTTCAATTCTCTAAAAATGCCTTAGATTATTCGTCCGATTTAACGCTTCTCATCTATAACTTCCCAGTAATAAAAATAACTATCGTAGTAATTCTTTATTTACTCTTTACACTTATCGTAGTGGTTGAAGTAACATCGGTATTTCTTGGAGCCTTACGTTTATCAAAATAAATGACAACACCCATTCGAAAGACACATCCTTTGTTCAAAATTATAAATGGAGCTATGGTCGACATGCCAATTCCAAGAAATATTTCAACACTCTGAAATTTTGGTTCCCTATTAGGCCTATGCCTTTCAGTTCAAATCCTAACGGGGATTTTTTTAGCAATACATTACACGGCCGATATTAATCTAGCCTTTTCCAGGGTAGCCCATATTTGTCGTGATGTCAACTATGGTTGACTCCTTCGGACAATACATGCCAACGGGGCGTCATTTTTTTTTATCTGTCTCTACATGCATATTGGACGAGGAATTTATTATGGATCATTTCTATTTATCGAAGTTTGGATAATTGGAGTTTTCATTCTGTTCGCCGTGATAGCAACTGCCTTCCTGGGATACGTGCTACCCTGAGGTCAAATGTCCTTTTGAGGAGCTACCGTAATTACAAACTTATTCTCAGCAATTCCTTACGTAGGAACCGATCTAGTACAATGAATTTGAGGGGGCTTCTCCGTAAGAAACGCCACTTTAACCCGATTCTTCACCCTGCATTTTTTATTACCCTTTGTAATTATAGCACTCTCAGGTATTCATATTGTTTTCCTCCACCAAAGAGGATCAGGAAATCCTCTAGGCATCTCAAGCCAACCGGATAAGGTTCCATTTCACCCTTACTTCTCTTTTAAAGATTTAGTCGGATTTATCGTCCTTCTAAGACTTCTAGTTATAATTACCCTGTTAGATCCTTACCTCCTGGGAGATCCAGACAATTTTATTCCAGCTAATCCTATATCAACCCCGGCGCACATCCAGCCTGAATGATACTTTTTATTTGCTTATGCTATTTTACGATCTATTCCCAATAAAATAGGAGGAGTTATTGCCCTAGTTTTGTCAGTAGCCATTATTATGATCCTACCCGCGACACACTGCTCAAAATTCCGTAGATTAGCATTCTACCCCCTAAGACAATTTTTATTCTGATCTTTAGTATCAATCCTCATTCTACTTACATGAATCGGAGCCCGACCAGTAGAGGATCCTTACATCCTAACCGGACAAATCCTAACTGTTTTATATTTTTCTTACTTCGTCGTTAACCCGATTTCAATATATTTATGAGATTCCCTCCTAGATTGATTAATTAGTTTATATAAAACCAGCGTTTTGAAAACGCTTAAAAAGAGATATTGCTCTTATTAATCGAACTGCATAATATATTATATTAATTATAAATTAAATAATAAATAAGCAATAACATAACGACTTAAACCCCATAAAAAAAATCAAATAGTTTAATGACACCGGAAGAAAACTCTTTCAAGCCAAATACATAAGCTTATCATAACGAAAACGAGGCAACGTTCCACGAACCCAGATAAAGACGAAAGCTACACCTACCAACTTAATATAAAACAAAAAACTAAATAAACCTCCCCCTAAGAACATAACCCTAAAAAGCATTCTTATAAACAAAATTCTCCTATATTCCGACATAAAAATAAGAGCGAAGCCCCCCCCCCTATATTCGGTATTGAACCCCGAAACCAATTCAGATTCACCCTCCGCAAAATCAAAAGGTGTTCGATTTGTCTCAGCAAGACAAGATGCTAATCACACACCACTCAAAGGTAAAGTGATTCACAAGAATCATACCTTTTCTTGATATAAGCTAAAAAATTCCAGATTAAATCTCTCAGTTAAGAACAAAAACCTAAGTAAAACCAAAGCCAAACTTACCTCATAAGAAATAGTTTGTGCTACAGCACGTAGCCTCCCCAACAAGGAATATTTCCTATTTGAAGATCAACCCGCCCTTATAACTGGGTACACCCCCAGTCTTAAACAACACAAAAAAAATAAAGCCCCTATATAGAAATTCATTATTCCCAAATCGTAAGGCATAACAGATCACCCAACTAAAGAAACAGTTAACCTGAATGCAGGAGATAAATAATATACAAAGAAATTGGACAAAACAGGAAAGGTTTGCTCTTTAGAAAACAATTTCACGGCATCAGAAAAGGGCTGTAAAATTCCAGCAACTCCCACATTTGTAGGCCCCTTCCGAATTTGTACATAACCTAAAACTTTCCGTTCCAATAAAGTCACAAAAGCTACAGCGACCAACACACAAATAATAACTAATAAATACTTTAAAGCAGAAACAATAAAAATAATTTACTAAACCATTTTACGAAGTAAACAAATTAGCATATTACCTATAGACTTTAAATTCTATATAATTAGATCCTAAATCTAACGCATAAATTCTGCCAAAGTAATACTCTTCACTAAAAAAATTATTTCAACTCTCAAATCCTTTCGTACTAAAAGAGTCATATTTTCCATAGGAGATAGAAACCGACCTGGCTTACGCCGGTCTGAACTCAAATCATGTAAAGATTTAAAGGTCGAACAGACCTCCTCTAATAGCCCCTACGCCATCAAGGATCTTTAATTCAACATCGAGGTCGCAAACCATTTTTTCGATATGGACTCTCAAAAAAGATTACGCTGTTATCCCTAAAGTAACTTGATCTGATTTCTCTAGAAAGGATCAATTTAACTCTACACAATAAAAATAATTAACTTTACAAACAAAGCAGTTACTTATTATACTCCTGTCGCCCCAACAAAATATTTGACTTAATATCGCTAAATGTATAACTAATTTTTAAAATTTATTAAATAAAATATAAAGATTTATAGGGTCTTATCGTCCCCCTATTTTATTTAAGCCTTTTCACTTAAACGTAAAATTCAAATTTTGCAACAGAGACAGTTAATTTCTCGTTCAACCGTTCATACCAGTCCTCAATTAAAGGACAAATTATTATGCTACCTTAGCACGGTCATACTACCGCGGCCGTTAAATTTAGACATCACTGGGCAGGCTAGACTTTACATAAACTCCCGTAAAGACATGTTTTTGATAAACAGGCAGAAATTTCATTTGCCGAGTTCCTTTGTTGCATCCTTAATTTGCTAACAAAAAGCGATCTTTATTCCACTCTAGTCAACTTCCCACAAAGACTATTTTACTAATAAAATCATTATTTCCAATAATACGATATTTCTTATCAAAATTCCATACTCACACGAACAAGAGCCATACAAATATCAACCATTAAAAATTTTAGTTAAAACACTTTACTAACATAGCTACTTCTAAGCTTAGTTAAAGTAAAACTCAATTTACATCGCCCCATGCTCAATTAATTAACTAGAAGCTTTTCCCTCCAGCTATTTATTTGAATTAAATCTACCTACACTCAAACAAAATTAAATTTTTTTTTGGAATAACCAGATATTAAAAGACTCGACTAGCATTTCACCACTAAAAAACTATTTCAAACTTATTTTCTACTAAGACGATCTTAATTCTTTAGCTATTCTTTTTTCGGGATATCCGATCTACTCAGAGAATTTAAATTCTCCCTGATACAAAAGGTACAAAATTTTATATTTTCTTTCTCAATATTAAATTTTTCATTATATTTAAACTTTCCCCCACGGTACTTTTAAACTATAGTCTTAAATTAAACTTCAATATACTAATTAACTTTACATTAAAAATTATTTTTCTTATCTCAACACAAACAATCGAATCGCATACAAACAAGTTTCCATTTAAAACAAATCGAATCGCACGATATATCTTTTCAACGTAAGTGAAACGCTTAACTAAAAAGCTTTGCTTTACTTCTAGGTGCACTTTCCAGTACACCCACTATGTTACGACTTATCTCATTTAACTTAATGAAAGCGACGGGCAATATGTACACACTTTAGAGCTAATACCATTTTACCTTATTAAACTTAAAATTACAATTGAATCCATCTTCATATATCCATTCTGAATATATTCCGCTTAACGTTAAAAACCATTGTAACCCATTTTTACTTCTCCATTTGCAGCACCTTGATCTAATTTACTTGGTATAAACTACCAATTACAATAATCAATCAATTAAAATTATCTGTAATGAAGGTATACTAACTATACTAGGACAAGAAAGATTCTACGTGGTTTATCGTTTATAAAACAGGTTCCTCCAACTAGACTAAAGTACCGCCAGGTTCTTTGAATTTAAAATTAATTTATTACTAATACTCAAGTCTTTTTAGTATTTGCTCCTATTAGAGTAACAGGGTATCTAATCCTGGTCCCTACCTAAATTTTCTAGGCTTCAACTTAAGTTCAATTATTACCCGCATTCAATTTTTTACTTAATACACAAATTTCACTTATTATTATATTGAACACACGGTTTTATTCAACTTTACTCATCTAACCTTTAAACTTATTCACCTTTACTAGGACATCGAGTTTAACCGCGGCTGCTGGCACAAGTTTTAACCTGACCTGAATAGGCTTTGCTTAATCCACATTTATTTGATTTATTAAATTTTTAATACTGCACTTCTAAAAATTATAGCTTTTGCTACCATCTTTTGCACCTCCCTCATATTTAATGAACAGTGCCACGAATTACAAACTAAAATTTGCATGTATTTTCCAAGCCAACTAATAAAGGTAATAGCAAGAATCAAACTATAGCGCATATAAACCGAGACCACTCAAATAAAATTCATTTTAAACCCGAGTTATAGTAGTTTTATAAGAACTTTTTAATTTTAAAATCTCAGAACTGAATATTTATTTTTATGACCCCCCAATTTACCAAACGCTTAACGAGCATCCAATAGTCTAACAGAAAATCTCATTTTTGCCCGATTTGTTCATAATTTAAAGCCAATTAACTTTCCAATTAATCGTCTTCTTTAATTATATATACATTTAAAGAAATGTAATTAAATATTTCACAATAAGTAAAGAGTCAAATTTTATACAACAATACAAAAAAATATAACTCCAAAAGTATATCTTATGTTTAGCTATATAAATCATAAGAATTCTTATAAGAGATCGTGTAGGTCGGCAACGAGTCATCTAAAAATCTCTAGATTTGAGATGGCTTCCAGAGAAATCCCCTACTTTTGCTTCCAAGAAAGTAGTTGGGATTTCTCTCGAAACCATCCGTATATACCAGTTTTAAATTTTTATAATTATTTTAGGAGTATATAAGTTCTATTAGATAATAATTAATTGAGTTAATTGGTTCAATATTAAATGTATATATATTTGCTTATTATATTTAGTCAGATAGTACTAAATTTATCTTTCCACTATTAAACTATTATTCCCTTATAATCCCCCCCCCCCTTAACAAAATTTCTTAATTTTATACAATTTATCCAATTAATTTATTTTATTGTTTTATTTTAATTTAATTTTCAATCAAATGTGATGCCTGATAAAAGGTTTGTTTTGATAGGACAAGTAATGCAGGCTGACCTGCTCATATTACAAGTAATGGACTTACACCAATTCCAAGAATATCAAAAATTCTTATGCTCTTTACACCAACTTATATTTAACTTTAAAAAGATAAGCTAAGTAAAAGCTAATGGGCTCATACCCCATCCATGTGAATTTTCACTCTTTTTTGTGCTTTTATCCTCTCAAAAAATTCTATTCAGATTTCTCCTCATCACCGGAACGATTTTAGCGATTTCTTCTAATTCTTGACTTATAGCCTGAATTGGACTAGAATTGAATTTAATATCATTTATCCCCATTTTAACTAGAGGGAAAGATAAGTTTTCCTGTGAAGCAGCACTTAAATATTTTTTAATTCAGGCTATTGGATCAGCCCTTATCATCTTCGCTGCTCCCATCTCAATTAATTCAGAAATATTTTATTCTACTATCCTATTCGCTTTAATTTTAAAGCTAGGGGCCAGCCCGTTTCATTTCTGACTTCCGGCAGTCATAGAAGGTCTAAATTGAATTCAAGCCATTATTTTAATAACGATTCAAAAGATTGCTCCCATATTTCTAATTTGCCATATTGTTTCGAGCCCACTAATCTCTGACATTATAATTATATCTGCAATACTATCCGCTGTCATCGGATCTGTAGGCGGATTAAATCAGACTTCTCTACGAAAAATGTTAGCATTTTCTTCGTTAAATCATATCGGATGAATGCTTACTGCCCTTACGATCAGGGAGTCCTCATGATTAATTTACTTTCTATTCTACTGTGCTATTTCTGTATCAATTTGTCTTTTATTCAATTTTCAACAAACATTTTTCTTACCCCAACTCTTCACAAATAAAAATTTAACTCCTTATACAAACTTAGTAAATTCCTTCTCGCTGCTCTCGCTGGGTGGTTTACCACCATTTACTGGATTTATTCCAAAATGAATCCTAATTGAATCCATAACCATAGCAAAAATATTTTTACCGGCTTTAATTTTAATTGTTTCCTCCCTAATTACACTATATTTTTACTTACGAATAGCTGTCGGCTATTTGTTATTAATTTCGTTTAAAACAAAATTAACTCTAAACACCCCATCAGATGTTAGATCCCTGAGGCCGCTATTTATCTCAATAAACCTATTTATGCTTTTCATTCCGTCAATTTTCGTTCTGATTTAAGATTTTAAGTTATTTAAACTAACGTCCTTCAAAGACGTAAAAAAAAGATAAACTCTTTTAAATCTTAAGCTCGAGTATATATTTACATCTCCAGATTTGCAATCTGGTATTCTAAAATTAAACTACCGAACCTGATGAGAAAGAATTATCTTGTTAATAGATTTACAATCTATCGCTTACAGCTCAGCCATCACATCT